AAAAAGCCTCTGTAACGGTTGGACGATAGTAAAAAGTCATAGCAAAACCCGTAGCTACTTGTACTAGAAAACAAGTAAGTGTGATCCCCCCTAAACAATAAAATATGTTGACATGAGGAGGAACATATTTACTAGTTATATCATCTGCAATCGCCTGAATCTCAAGACGTTCCTCAAACCAATCGTATACTTTATTGAGATAGGTAACCCAATGGAACTCCCCCTCTGAGAACCGTATATGAGAATTTCATCTCGTACGGCTCAAGCGGAAACACACAAATACTGATTTCAACGGATATATAATAGAAAATGAAAAACTTCATTAACCACTTGATTCGATTTGCCTCGAAGATACGAAGTAACAAAAATCCGGAATCTCTTCTTTGTGATGATAATGCCAAAAAATATCAAGTTGGCTCATCTGTCTTTCTTTATGTTGATCGTTACAGGCCTCTTGAATCTTCTCTTCCCTATTTTTTATTTGTTATTTGATTTATTGTTTTTTTTTTTTTTTGTGCGTACTGCGGATTTACTCTTGTTTTACTATTGATAGGAATTCTCTTGTTGAGACCCTATGAATCAATTGAAACCTCAGATTCATACTAGAACCACGATGATTTAGCCTCAAGCTAAACTCAAAGGTTCTCTGAGTAAGAACCTTTGATGATCACTTATTGAATGAATGGATGTAATGACTCAACAAAATCTAGAGAAAGAGTTATCCTTCGGTCAAAATAAATCTGAAGGAATAAAATTCGTTTGATTTAGGAAATACCTATTTGAATTTTTTTTGAGTCCGGTTGCGAGGTCTGAATAAATAGTAGGTATGAATCATAGTTCAAATATTTCTTTTCTTGATCTATTCTATATATTCCGTGCTCCAGATACTAGAATAAATATCCGACGAGGTAGAATCATCTTGATAGAGATAACAGGTCCATTCTATGTATTATCAATAGGATCAATTATAACAAGTCACACACTCATATTCCGGAAATACCGAAACAAAAAAATTCCACGGTCGAACTACCAGAATAGAATGGTCTAGAAATCCAAGTCTAAAGTAATTTTTTCTTTGATTGAAAGACTAGGACTTCATAGTTCTTATAAACCTAACTCATTGAAATTCCATCCAGTAAAACGGAAGAATTATAAATTTCCAAAATAATAGATAGGAATATCGCAAATAGAGCCATTGCGACCCCCATAAGTGGTGTAGTCCCCCATCCCGGAGCTACTTTACCATATTCCGAATTCAATGGTTTCAATAAATCCCCTACAGTAGTTCGTCTTGGCCCAGATCTAGAACTATCCTCAACGGTTTGTGTAGCCATAAATCCTATTTAATGATTGGTTGAGATCTGTTGACTTTGTATACTATTCCGTTGTAGTTGTAAATAAACGATCTTATCGTAGATCCATTGTGATCTTGAAATTATCTAAAAATGGAAACAGCAACCCTAGTCGCCATCTCCATATCCGGTTTACTTGTAAGCTTTACTGGGTACGCCTTATATACCGCTTTTGGGCAACCCTCTCAACAACTAAGAGATCCATTCGAAGAACACGGGGACTAGTTGAAGTAATGAGCCTCCCAATATGGGAGGCTCATTACTTCAATTAAATTATTTCGAAAGGTTATTTCATTTTTTTAGTCGGAACCTTAGGTGGTTCTCGAAAAAAGATAGCGAAAAAAATTATCCCTAAAGTCGAGACTAAAAGGAATGTATAAACCAATGCTTCCATGGATTCGATCGTGGTTTACAATTATAGCTTCCACACCTATTCATTTGGGATCATTTATCATATCATATAAAGAAAGAAAAAAAGTCAAAGAAAGGTGATTCAAGTCAAGATTTCTCTGATACCCAATGTCAAATAAAAAAAAATAGAGGCGAAAGATACCACAACAATGTCGTATCAGACTACTTGTCTCCTTGTAGTTGGATCTCCAAGTTTTTGGAATGCTCCAAATTCCACTTGAGCATCCAAATCTGGATCAATACCAGCAAAAACATCTCTGAACAAGGTTCTAGCGCCATGCCAAATGTGTCCGAAAAAGAAGAGCAAAGCAAACGTAGCATGCCCAAAAGTGAACCAACCCCTTGGACTGCTACGAAAAACACCATCGGATTTCAAAGTAGCCCGATCTAATTCAAAAATTTCACCTAATTGGGCACGTCTAGCATATTTTTTCACAGTAGCAGGATCAGAATAACTTACTCCATTAAGTTCGCCACCATAGAACTCAACAGTAACACCTACTTGTTCAACACTATACTTTGATTCTGCCCTTCTAAAAGGAACATCAGCTCTCACAATTCCGTCTTCATCTACCAAAACTACCGGAAATGTTTCAAAAAAAGTAGGCATACGACGTACAAAAAGCTCGCGCCCTTCTTTATCTCTAAAGACGGGGTGTCCTAACCATCCAACAGCAATTCCATCCCCATTGTCCATTGAGCCTGCTCTGAATAATCCCCCCTTTGCCGGATTATTACCAATATAATCATAAAAAGCTAATTTTTCGGGAATTTTAGACCAAGCTTCCGATAAACTAAGATTTTCGGCTAGCCCGGCACTAACTCTTCGATATATTTCTTGCTGAAAGTATCCCTGATCCCACTGATAACGAGTAGGACCAAATAATTCGATTGGGGTAGTTGCTGAACCATACCACATAGTTCCAGCAACAACAAAAGCTGCAAAAAAAACAGCAGCGATACTACTGGAAAGTACAGTTTCAATATTGCCCATACGTAATCCTTTGTATAGACGTTGAGGCGGACGAACACTAAGATGGAATAGGCCTGCTAATATGCCCAATGTACCCGCTGCAATATGATGAGAGGCTATTCCTCCCGGAACAAAAGGATCAAAACCTTCCGCGCCCCACGCTGGATTTACAGATTGTACTTTTCCAGTTAGTCCATAAGGATCGGACACCCATATTCCAGGACCATACAAACCTGTTACATGAAATGCGCCAAAGCCAAAGCAAGCTACCCCTGAGAGAAATAAATGAATTCCAAAGATCTTGGGCAAATCCAAAGAAGGTTTTCCCGTACGTTCATCACAGAATATTTCTAGGTCCCAATATACCCAATGCCAGATAGCTGCCAAGAAGCACAAACCGGAAAACACTATGTGTGCCCCTGCCACACCTTCATAACTCCAAATACCCGGATTTGTTATAGTTCCTCCTGAAATACTCCAACCGCCCCACGAATTGGTTATTCCTAAACGAGTCATGAAGGGTATAACGAACATACCTTGTCTCCACATCGGATCAAGAACGGGATCAGAGGGATCAAAAACCGCTAATTCATATAAAGCCATCGAACCAGCCCAACCAGAAACTAGAGCTGTATGCATTATATGAACAGAAAGCAATCGACCGGGATCATTCAATACGACAGTATGAACACGATACCAAGGTAAACCCATGGAAATACCTCTTTATCAAAGAAAAATAGACACTATGCCACTTTATTTTATCGCATTGGAAAAGACTATATATATATACTAACCATGTACCTAACCTTTTCAGTAGATTCCGTATCGGAAAGGATTAATATTTATTCCATTCCATTGAAAATAACGTGAAAATAACGGAACAATTTTGTTCGTAAGAACAAAGAGAAGCAGATCTATTCTATACCCGATAAGTACCAATACGCAATGGGAGGATTGGTCCCATTTTTGGGGAACGAATGGATAGATACTTGTTTATCATTCGAACGATCGATTTCTTCGTTCAAATTTTTTCTTTATTCATTCTGTCTTACTCTATAAACTTTCCAATCTATGTATCAAATAGAATAAAGAGAAAAAAGGGATGAAGACAATAAACCATTGATTGTTACGTTTCCATATTAAAGTGAAGTATAGTACTAAATTTTTTTCTTTAATTTAATGCCCATTGGTGTTCCAAAAGTACCTTTTCGGAGTCCTGGAGAGGAAGATGCGGTTTGGGTTGACATATAGTGCGACTTGTCAGACATATTGGGTCATATGGGATTTACCCGTTCTCTCCCCTGATCGAGATATCCTCTGTTTCGCCCAAGAGATATTGTATTGAGTGAGGCATCAATCAATCATTCGGAGCGTGAAGTGCAATTAGATCAATTTATTTTATATTGGGGATCAATATTATCAATTTAGAAGAATTTATGGTTTACTTGGACTGATAAAATAAAGTATCCAGGCTCCGTTCAGAAAATACCAAATCGATAACAAATTGTTAATATAATATATGTATGATTACCACTTGTATCATAAATGATTCTTATACCTACTATTACTTTATACCTACTATTACTATAGTAGTGATAGTAGTGATCCCAAATTGCCGACCAACGGAATAGTATGATGAATACATCAAATAGTTTTGGGAAAGCAAGACAAAAAAAAAAGGAAGTCATAACAAAAAAATGGTACTGAGACCATTTGTCCTATATGTGCAAATAGAATTCGGACAGATCTTTTCCCGGGGTAGACCATGAACCTAAAAGAATTGAAAGGACCCATTCAGGAACAAGACAATGACATCGTGATTTTAATATCGATGAAACAATACATCAATGATAGGTTAGTTTAATAAGTTCAGTAATCTCTTTTTTTTTTAGAGGGAAGGGAGCCTAAACTCATCTCGTTTTTTTTAATAGAAGACCTTTCATTAAGAAAACCTGTTACATAAAAAAAAGAAATAAAGCTGGAATCGACACATTGATTCTTTTTTTTCTTTTTCACAAATTTTTTTTGAACCGTATGTATCCAAAGGTGCACGTACGGTTCCTAAGGGATGCAATTTTGTCCTAATCAACCGACTTTATCGAGAAAGATTACTTTTTTTAGGCCAAGAGGTTGATAGCGAGATCTCGAATCAACTTGTTGGTCTCATGGTATATCTCAGTATAGAAGATGGTACTAGGGATCTTTATTTGTTTATAAACTCTCCCGGCGGATGGGTAATACCAGGAATAGCCATTTATGATACTATGCAATTTGTGTCACCTGATGTGCATACGATATGCATGGGATTAGCCGCGTCAATGGGATCTTTTATTCTGGTCGGAGGAGAAATTACCAAACGTCTAGCATTCCCTCACGCTTGGCGCCAATGAGTTTTTATTTGATTGAAAAAAAAAGAAGACTATGCCTTCGCCACATTGATTATAAAAGAAAATTATAAGTAATAATAGCATGGCACTTCGGGTTCGATATGAACAAACCATTATTGTTTTTCATAACATGAGATTTTGTATCGAGATAGTAGTATGAAATAAAGGTTATTTCCGATTTGATCTTATGTGTCGGGAGTACATTTCAGCGTCACAAACCATTTTTCTTCCACACCAGAAGTCTCTTTCTGATACTTATGCTATGAAAGAAAGAGTACAAAAATGAAAAAAAAAAAAAAAAGATCATTTTTGACTTATTTGATCGTATCAAAAAGAAACTTTGGGATTGCTAAATCACAGACGAGATAAATATATAAAGTAACAGAACCATCATAGTATTCTTTTTTACTTCTATGAAAGGAAGGGTGGTAAATGGATCATTCAACGATCTGGATTAGATGGATTCTATTTCTTTCTTCGCTAGAATAGAAGAGAAGAAAGGGTCAATTCCATTGCAGAGCCGTATGCAATGAACAAAAGATGCCTGTACGGTTATTCAATTCTATTTGATTTTTTTTTCTTGTTATTTTTTTATCCCCTACTTTAGTTTAGCCCAATCATGCGAGATAGAAGAACCGTTCATGATGTTATATCAATATCATCAGGGTTATGATTCACCAACCTGCTAGTTCTTTTTATGAGGCACAAGCAGGGGAATTTATCCTGGAAGCGGAAGAACTACTGAAACTTCGCGAAACCCTAACAAAGGTTTATGTACAAAGAACGGGCAACCCTTTATGGGTTGTATCCGAGGATATGGAAAGGGATGTTTTTATGTCAGCAACAGAAGCCCAAACTCATGGCATTGTTGATCTTGTAGCGGTCGAAAATGAAAATACTGGGGATTTCGTATAAATCTATTTTATTTCAAACCATAATTCAAATTTTCTGTGATTTGATATTGAATAGAAATAATTCATGATGATCAATCATCAGGTTAAGATCGATCTAAACCAACCCATTTTATTCTATATATACATATATATACATACGACATGCCAACTATTAAACAACTTATTAGAAACACAAGACAGCCAATAAGAAATGTTACAAAATCTCCCGCTCTTAGAGGATGTCCTCAGCGTCGAGGAACATGTACTAGGGTGTATGTGCGACTCGTTCAGATCATAAGTTCGAACAAATGAGACAATTTTTTCAGTATCAATGACCGGTACCAATGAATAGGATAGATAGAGAAGATCTATCATATACCCATATTGTATATGGAATTTATGGTTTCCATTGGTGCAAATCCAATCATCTAGATTTGAAATAAGAAGCAATTCCCCATTGGTAGCAAATGGTTATCCATTAAGCGGAGGAAATGGTATCATAACATAAGAAGCAAAAAGGTTATGCTCCTTTTCTTGAAAGAACGGACTAACAGGGTCAGCTACCTAGCCAACTTTCATAATTAAATGCCGTCACTGTATGGATAACTCTTTTTGTGAAAAGAGCTATTACTGTAGATAGGTAGAGCCAAAGAGTGTGAACTATACAAGTTAACAATAACATTTGATTAAATGAAAGAAGAGGCTCCGGTGTATAGAGAGGACCTCACCGTTTAAGAGGTAACCATAGAAACGATGGAACCCACTATTTTTTTTTTATTTAGTATCGTTCTAATTTCTTATTTCCAGTGAAATAACTGGAAGGAATAGAATACAAAATCGTGGTTGGGAAGGTCATAGTAGCAAAAGCCATTGGAATTGATATTTTATATATCGGAATAATCCGTTTTGTTATTAATCGACCGGGGAAGGGGAAAAGGATGACTGAAAGAAGAGAAATCAATTAGTTATTCATTAAGCTTTAATCTGATTCAATGACCAGAGTTAAACGAGGATATACAGCTCGGAGACGTCGAACAAAAATTCGTTTATTTGCATCAACCTTTAGAGGGGCTCATTCAAGACTTACTCGAACGATTACTCAACAGAAAATGAGAGCTTTGGTTTCCTCTCATCGAGATAGAGGCAGACAAAAGAGGGATTTTCGTCGTTTGTGGATCACTCGGATAAACGCAGTAACTCGTGAGAATAAGGTATTCTATAGTTATAGTATATTAATACACAATCTGTACAAGAAGCAATTGCTTCTTAATCGTAAAATACTTGCGCAAATAGCTATATCAAATAAGAATTGTCTTTACATGATTTCCAATAAAATTATCAAATAAAGGAGATTCAAAAGTAATATACAGGAATGATTGAAAGGGAATTCCCCGGAGAATGAACTCCGGGAAGATATAGAATAAAAATAAATTAAGATAAGTAGTAGAAATGAACGAACATGTTTCAATAAAAAAAAATATTTATTCTTCTCCCCCATTTTTGTTTCTTATATTATAACACAAGAATCAAATCAGGATTCTAGGCCTTTTCGAACAAAACATCAATCTGAGCTTGAGTTCCAATTGTATTTTTGAGTCAATTGAGGAGTATGCCTATTTATTTCTGGTTCTAGGACCAGTAGTTCTTGGGATCGACTCAGCTCTCTCAAATTGTTTCTCATTATTAAGAAAAGGTAACAAAGATAAAATACGAGCTTGTTTTATAGCAATAGTAATTAATCGTTGTTGTTTCAAGGTCAATCTATTCACTCGTCTAGATAATATTTTTCCTTGTTCACTAATAAATCGACTAATTAAACTCATGTTTCTATAATCGATTCGATCCCCCGATCCAATTGGGGGCAAACGCCTACGAAAGGATCGCTTGTATTTACGAAAAGGTTGCTTGGATTTATCCATGGTTTATTCCTTATCTCTAAAGTTCTATTTATTTATTCATTTCGGATCCAACCGAAATAGGCTTTGATTCATATATTATTTCATTCATATACTATATATCTATACACATGAAAGAATATCTACATAAAATCGGGTTTGATTTGTATATATTATGTATATTATATATGTTAAGTTCTTACTCTTCCTGTCCTGTTCTTTGGAAAGATCGAACACATGATGTTCCCTTCGATCTATTTCTTGATTTCCCCATGAATCGTATGCTTATGACAATAGCGACAAAATTTTTGCAATTCTAATCGACTGGGTGTATTGTGGCGATTCTTTTGAGTAATATATCTAGAAATGCCCCGCGATTCCTTATTGACACTATTTCGGACACAACTGGTACATTCCAAAATAACTCTGACTCTGACATCTTTACCCTTGGCCATGAACCTCCTTTAGATTTTGTATCGACTTAACTTAAGTCTTATATTTTCGATCCGAACCGAAGAAGAAGAAAAAAATCAATAGAAGTTACTAGTTAGAAATTCCATTTCTAAGCATTTCGTTGTAATTCTTCTTATTATCTTATCTAATTAATTTATTATCTAATTAATAGAATATGTATTAATATAGTATATATTAAGTTAAGTAATACAAAATAGAATAATAATTAAGTAATACAATTTCTTTCTAACTATCAATTATTTCTATCCTAAATCCCAATATTTCATTTAAGTATCTTTTTTCTATGCTATGATTTCGTAGAGCCCGCCCTAGACTGGATACACATTTTAATTTTATTTCTGTTTTCCCAAATTTGATCTTGGATCTACCGGATTTTTTATGAGGTTCAATACACTTTTTCCTTCTCTTTCCTTACTATTCTAAAGAATTGAAAGGGAGAGTCGAGGTTTTAGTTACGTCATGTGGAATTATATTTCTTCATTTCTTCGCATATCAATAACTAGAATTAAAAAAAGGGGAATGACAGGGCATCTGGGAATAAACGATTAATTTCTATCAATAGACCCGCTAAAGACCCAAACCATAGAGTAGTTAACACAGGTGCCACGGAGAGATATGTTTTTAGATCTCGCATTGAAAATCCTCCTTCTTTATTGTAATACATATATTGTCAGATGCTGTAGTTCAAGATCATTTTTATTTATTTTTACGCGGATTTCCTAACAAAAATGGATATGTACAATGAACCAATAGATGAGATTTTCCTGTCACTAAAAAAGAAAAAGATGACCCCTTCTTCCTGAGCATTACGGATAAATATTCATTCTTTTTTATATGTTAGGTTGGGTTTCAGATGTATATAATTCTTTTATTATATGAAACCAAAAACAAGAAATGACAAGAAAGTTCTATATAGATAGAGGAGAAAATAAAGATGTGGAAAACAAGACAGGTATTTTGTACAATGACACTGTACAACAATTTTAAAAAGGGATGTAGCGCAGCTTGGTAGCGCGTTTGTTTTGGGTACAAAATGTCACGGGTTCAAATCCTGTCATCCCTACCTATTACTTCTCCTATGGGCAGTAACGAGAGATTAATTGAGATCGACGGGGCATAATCTTTCATTTTTGGATACTATATTTATGTAAGATGTGTTAGAAGTTAAGTGGAAAAAAAATTTCTTTGAAAGCGCTCTTAGTTCAGTTCGGTAGAACGCGGGTCTCCAAAACCCGATGTCGTAGGTTCAAATCCTACAGAGCGTGATTCCGTCTATCTTATGTATGTCGAATCACAATAAAATAACTTAACAAAACAAAGTTGAATTGCAACTGGAATTTGACCTCCCCCCTGTAGGAGGTCAATCAAAAAAAGAAATGTTACTCAATCAAAGGTCCAACTGATCACCACGTCTGTATTGTAAATATGCAGTCACAAATAATCCTGCCAAAGTAATAGGAATTAGACCTAAGACGATTCCAAATAGAAAAACTTCAATCATTTCGGTTTGTTTGAGGGGATAAAAAAGGGGGGTAAGATCTATCCCTAAATATTAATCTGAATTATCCGTGAATCTCAATGACCAAGAAAAAAAATTGGCAATTGGTGCGGGAAA